CTTCGATCCCGGGTGCCAACGAATGCCTTTGGTTTCGCTTGATTCGCCGTCGAGCCACTGCTTACGGCCTTCTGTAGTATAGGGACCGCGCCCCTACTCTCTAAAGCTTGCCACCCCTATCTATTAGTAAAGCTCGAAGCACTTCCACGACCCCCCGTCCTTGGCCTTCCATCATGGTCCGCCTAACCAGCCCATCTTTCTCCAGAGAAGCAACCCGCTCGCTTGAAATCTGTCCCTTCAGTTGTGTAGCAAGGCGTCCACACGATTACGAGTCCGCTCCCGTCGAGCCTCTTCGACGGCACTAGCCTACGGGTTCTTCCCACTAGCCATGGCTTGGCCTAACCTTTGGCTCTGATACCACTTGTCACGGCGCTAAAAGTCCTTCAAGCCCACAAACCGCGGCACCCTGCTAACGGTCCGCTGTAGCAGAGTAAGCTGAAAAGCCCTATATATTCTATTAGTAAAGCCTAAACGTCCTTATTGAAAGCGCTAACGAGCAAGAAAACGGATGCGCTAACACGCAATGGCTTTCGCGCAGCTCAATCCCTTGCTTTGTTCTATAGTAAGGGGCCTTTTCTTGCGGTGCGCAGGAACGCCCAACCTATACAAGGGGGTTCCGCCTTCATTTGGTCGTGCTGCTATGATGTAACGTGCAGTCGTCCCGAGGCAGCAGGATTATGGTAAAGGGCCCCCTCTTTTCTCTCCCTTAAAGTCCTTTATAGATTTAGAGTCGGGAATAGAGCTGTGGCTTATTCGGCGCTATATCACAATTCATTAATTCTCGGGCATAGCTGTTCACGAAACGTGGCATGGGACATCTGTCGGCGGCGGGAGTCTTACATCTGAGCGAGGGGTCAGACCAATCCCATTCATCCTGGTCCGATCCGAACGGATCTTGTTGAATGAATTGATCCATTGTTGTATGCCCTACTTCTTATTAGTTTCTTTTTTCCTACTCGGACCCGCCGTACTTCCTTTGACTACTCCTGAGATATAGTGGAAACTTTTTGTTATGGTGGAGAGTGGGGAGTGAAAACACCAATGCCGCAGAGAACGACCGCATGAATCGGAATCCACTTATATTAAGACAGACGACCGAGAAAAAAGGCTTCACGTTCTCCAAGTGGTTGATCTTAGCGTGCTAGCCGCTGCTTCATTTCGTATAGTGATAACGCTTTCTCTTTCTTAACGCTCCGCCCCCCCCCCCCCTTGTATAGTAAGGGGAACTCTGGTTGCGCGGCTTTCTCTTATATGGGTCTATTTTCTCTGACTTGACTCAGCTTGACCTACTTGACTCAGCGGTTAGAGTATCGCTTTCATACGGCGAGAGTCATTGGTTCAAATCCAATAGTAGGTAAAACCGGCCGAAACCCCCTGCTTTTGCCAGCATGACAGCAAGCACGGACTGGCAGCAAGGAGTCAACTGAATGACCAAAGCATCGGTTGCTTCCACTTGTGGCCTTCTTCGACCGCCTTGCTTAGCGCAAGCACCAAGCAAGTAACCCCCCCCTCTCTTCTTCTCTTCATGTATGTGGGCTGCCTGCCCGTCCCGAATAGACGAACAGGAACAAGCTGAAGAAAGGCGCGAGAGAGAGAGTGGAGTGATCTCAAAGAGTTTTCTATTTTCATATTTTAAACTTTACTTATACTTATTTATATTTTATATTATATATAATAGTTTTTCGAATCAAACTATATGTCTTTCTCATTTGCTGCCACTCAACAACAGCAGGTCTCAGCTCTACACATTCCTAGAAATTTTGTCTTTCTTTCAGTTAAAGATTGTTATCATCTGGTATGAGAGCCCAGCTTGTGCGGATATGGTAGCGATACAATCTTCTGGATCTATAGTTGCTGATATGATTACTGCATTAACGCATACGATTGTCAAGCATCGCAAAATGGAACCTCTAAACGTAGATGTTTGGAAGATGAGAATGCAGTTGCTTCTCAAAGAACAGGATCTTTTTTTTTCATTCTTGAGAAAAGAGAAGCCCGCAGATCTGGCGCTAATGGCTTCTTCAATCAAGTTGATGTTGTTGTAGCCAAACAACAAAAGAAAGCATATGAACAGCATCCATAGTTGTAGACAGTAAAAAAAGTTATTCTTCGAAGCTGTGCTAATGGTGGTCAAGGATAAGGTACTAGTTTCAGTGGGAGACATTGAGTCTGCATGAGAAATCCGGGAGACTCCACAGAGAATGTATGAGTCAGTGACAATGGTAAACATGAAGTTTCTTCGGCAACGGTTTTTTCCAAGCAAGATGCAAGAGGGGACGAGCGTGTCTCAGCACTTAGACAAGATGGAGAAGATTAAAAAAGAATTTGTAGCAGTGAGAGTAAAAATGACTGATCGTGATCAGTGACCGGGAAGTCTGCTGAAGTCGTTTGAGTCTTTGACAACCACTCTCTCCCGTGAAACTCCTCCTTTAACTATGATTGATCTGACCATTTTCTTTAGGCAGAAGCTGAAAAGAAATTTGAACAGCAGTCTGAAAAGACTAATGCTGCGCAAAAGAATATGTTTCAAAAGAAGAAAAAGCACAAAGTGAGCGCGGAAGGACCTGAAAAACATAGAGTGGTCCTGCAAGAAGAAAGGTCACTTGAGTTTTGAGTTCCCATAAAAGAAGGGCAAAGGGAAAAAGCCATGATGATCAGGAAAAGGTAGTGTTGGTCACTACTATGGCCCTGTTTGCCAACATTTCAGATAGTTGGTGGATCGGGTCCTCACATCATATTTTCTTCCGAAAGGTAGTTTACTTGCTTACTTGTTAGAGTAAGGGGCTGCTTCTTAGCGCTCCAGGAAATTAGATTCCGACCAAGAACAAAAGCCCGAGGTAGAGCGTCGGTCGTCAGGGCAGCCTGCCTTTATTTATTTATTTTTTCGGATAACGCGGCACCTGGAGATATAGGCGTAGCGCAGGGCAGGATGGACGAGATAAGAATTAAAAAGTATACCTTGTTTGGGTTAGGGGGAGTCCAGAGGTGGAGCGAGATACCTCCATGCCGAGAAAGTAATGCGGCGGATGAAAGAGACAAATTGGTTGCCAAGCTACCTTGATGAAATCAAATAAAAGAGAAGAATCATTCCCGGTGAGAATGTTGTCGTCAACGTGTATAAAAGAAGGATGAGGCAACGACCGTGACGTCGGCGAACAAACATGGAAGAATCCGCACGGCTACAGTGGTAAAAAATGAAGCAGTGAGAAACGAGCTAAATTTATGAAACCAGGCCCCTTCTTAGCTCTTGGTGCCTGCTTTAGCTTGTCGGGGGCCGTAACGTAAATCGCTTTCTTGAGCTTGCATACCATACCAAGCCTAGGAGAAGAGAAGCCTGGAGTTGGAGGAGGCTGAATAGAAACTTATTCTTCGACTCAATATTCTTGAAGGTAGTTTACTTGCTTAGTGTGAAGCGCTAAGGATACATCGAGTCTCTTGGATTTCACGGCATAGCATCTATACCTGGACTGAGCATATCCAAGAAAGACACAAGGGGTTGACTTACTCTAACAAGTAAGCAAGTAAACTACCTTGGGGACAATTTTTCTCTTAACTGCGCAGGCAAAACACGTGCATCCAAACACTCGCGCCTATAGGATGGTGCTGCCCCAGTAAGAAGTTCGTGAGGTGCCGCTGCATCTTATTCCCCCCCCCCAAAAAAAAAAGGGGGGGGGGAATAAGATGCCCCGTCCCTTCTTTATGCACATTCATATACATAGCCAGACACAAAGGTGTACAATCCGGTCAAAATCTGTGGTCCTTTAAGTGCATTCACTGCAGGTTCTCTTACTTGCTCTAGTGGCTGGCAAACGCCAACCGAGAGGGGAGAACGAATGGCTCAGGAATCGACTGGTTCCGAGCGGACTCGCGGAGCTGCTGCTTGGATTATCGTAGAATAAGAGGAGCCGTCTTAGGAAATGACTTAACTTAAAAGACAGACGCCGCCGCTGCGAGGCGAGGGAGTCGCTTGTCTGGTCTTGCGGTGCACTCACTCCCGTTACGAGAATGAAATCACGCCCCACCCAGCTCGAGACCAAGACTCCTTACAACTCGCACCAAAAGCAGCACTGAGCGGCCGGAGATTGATTGAAAGGGCAGCCCAGCCCCTTCCCTTTCATTTTATTATTGTGATCAAGAGCACACACTGGACCTGACCCACTAATCATCATCTCATCTGGCGCGAAGCAAAAAAGGGAGGGCCCTTCCTTCCCAGCCCAACCCCCCCCCCCCTAGCCGCCTACCTACTCATGCTCGTAGCTCGATCGGAAGTCAAGAGTGTGGCCGGCGGAAAAACAGAAGTCGTCCGTATCAAGTGATACGTGAATTGCTCAGTAGTGCTTCGCCACTACCGTAGCTGGCGGAAATAGCTTAATGGTAGAGCATAGCCTTGCCAAGGCTGAGGTTGAGGGTTCAAGTCCCTCCTTCCGCTCCTGGCTTCGTCATTTAGTGGTAACGAGTGGAGTGCATAAGCCCCTTTAGAGATAGGGGCGAGCAGCAAGCAGCCCCTTGTATAGGGTTCCAAACCTATCTTACTAATAATAAGAAAGGGGCAAGCCAAAACCTACTCCTAACAAGTTGCTGGCTTTTCAGCCGTTGCGCGCTAGCGTTTTACCTTACTAGTAAAGGGGCTGCAGGTTGTAGCGCGCAGTGTGCTAGTGAATAGGAAAAGCGGATTGAGATTACTAATGACGGATGGAGACACCGAAGGTGATAGAACATGTTCGGTGCCTCGCTCTTGTCTCCTTCGCCGGAGACTGCAAATGATGGGAATCCTATCGATAAAGAAGAGGCATAGGCATCGCCTCTCGATCCAATCCGCCTTCCCCGGCCTCCCCAACACACTCTTGATACGAAAAAAACCTCCCGCCATAGAGAAGAAAGAGATCTAAAGTCCGGTCCCCTCGATCACCCTTCCCTTGAACCGGAACGGGTCGAGAGAGATGAACCCGCACCACGTTTTATAACCTTCGAACCGAAACCCCCAACTAGAGATGGAATTC